GCTAGCGTAGCTTAAATAAAGCATAACACTGAAGATGTTAAGATAGGCCCTAGAAAGCCTCGCAAGCACAAAGGCTTGGTCCTGACTTTTTAATCAATTTTAGCTAAACTTACACATGCAAGTATCCGCACCCCCGTGAGAATGCCCCACAGTTTCCCGCCCAGAAACAAGGAGCTGGTATCAGGCACAACTTATTTTAGCCCACGACGCCTTGCTAAGCCACACCCTCAAGGGAATTCAGCAGTGACAAACATTAAGCCATAAGTGAAAACTTGACTTAGTTAAAGCTAAGAGGGTCGGTAAAACTCGTGCCAGCCACCGCGGTTATACGAGAGACCCAAGTTGATTGCCACCGGCGTAAAGAGTGGTTAAGATAAAATGAAACTAAAGCCGAACGCCCCCAAAGCTGTTATACGCATACGGGTGCAAGAAGATCAACCACGAAGGTGGCTTTACTAACCTGAACCCACGAAAGCTAAGAAACAAACTGGGATTAGATACCCCACTATGCCTAGCCCTAAACATTGATAGAATTTTACAACCACTATCCGCCCGGGGACTACAAGCATCAGCTTGAAACCCAAAGGACTTGGCGGTGCTTTAGATCCACCTAGAGGAGCCTGTTCTAGAACCGATAACCCCCGTTAAACCTCACCTCTACTTGTTAATTCCGCCTATATACCACCGTCGTCAGCCTACCCTGTGAGGGTACAATAGTAAGCTAAAATGGTATAACCCCAAACGTCAGGTCGAGGTGTAGCGTATGAAGAGGGAAGAAATGGGCTACATTCGCTATATCAGCGAACACGAATGGTTTACTGAAATGTAAACCTGAAGGAGGATTTAGCAGTAAGCAGAAAATAGAGTGTTCTGCTGAAATTGGCCCTGAAGCGCGCACACATCGCCCGTCACTCTCCCCGAGCCTAATAATATTATTAACTAAAAACTAAAAATTGCAAAGGGGAGGCAAGTCGTAACATAGTAAGCGTACCGGAAGGTGCGCTTGGAAAAGCAGAGTGTAGCTAAGATAGAAAAGCATCTCCCTTACACTGAGAAGTCACCCGTGCAAGTCGGATCACTCTGATGCCTTGTAGCTAACCCGATCAAATAATTACAATATGTTCAGTTTTAATAACCCCAAAGCACACTAAAGTGTAAATAACAAAACATTCCCCCTCCTAAGTATAGGCGATAGAAAAGGAAATAGGCGCAATAGAGGAAGTACCGCAAGGGAACACTGAAAGAGAAATGAAACAACCCAGACAAGCATAGAGAAGCAGAGATTAGATCTTGTACCTTTTGCATCATGATTTAGCAAGTGTAAATTAAGCAAAGAGAACTATAGTTTATTAGCCCGAAACTATGTGAGCTACTCCAAGACAGCCTATTATAGGGCACACCCGTCTCTGTTGCAAAAGAGTGGGAGGAGCTTTGAGTAGAGGTGACAGACCTACCGAACATAGTTATAGCTGGTTGTCCGGAAAATGAATAGAAGTTCAGCCTCTGGGCTTCTCCTTTCTATTAAGTATTTCACCTACTGATAAGATAAGAAACCCAGAGAGTTAGTCAAAGGGGGTACAGCCCCTTTGAAAAAGACACAACTTTTTAAGGAGGGTAAAGATCATAATTATAAAGGACAGTACTCTGGTGGGCTTGAAAGCAGCCACCCCTTAAGAAAGCGTCAAAGCTTAAGTACCATAAAACCCTCTTATCCTGATCACCCAATCTTATCCCCCTTCTACTACCGTACTATCCCATGCTTCCATGGGAGAAATTATGCTAATATGAGTAATAAGGGGGCCTAGGCCCCCTCCCTGCACAAGTGTACATCGGAACGGACAAACCACCGACCATTAACGGCCCCAAATTAAGAGGGTAAAGGATGAGAAACCAAAAGACAAGAAAATCATCCATCAACAAACCGTTAACCCTACACAGGTGTGCCCCGGGAAAGACTAAAAGGAAAAGAAGGAACTCGGCAAACACATAAAGCCTCGCCTGTTTACCAAAAACATCGCCTCTTGTAATTGATAAATAAGAGGTCCCGCCTGCCCTGTGACTGTAAGTTTAACGGCCGCGGTATTTTGACCGTGCGAAGGTAGCGCAATCACTTGTCTTTTAAATGAAGACCTGTATGAATGGCATAACGAGGGCTTAGCTGTCTCCTTTCCCCAGTCAGTGAAATTGATCTCCCCGTGCAGAAGCGGGGATAAACACATAAGACGAGAAGACCCTATGGAGCTTTAGACACTACGGTCGATCATGTCAATAAACCCTTATAAAGGACAAAACAGAATGAATCCCGCCGAATTGTCTTTGGTTGGGGCGACCGCGGGGAACGACAAAACCCCCATGTGGAATGGGAGCACCCCTCCTACAGATTAGAGTGACAACTCCAATAAACAGAATTTCTGACCAAAAAGATCCGGCAAAGCCGATCAACGGACCGAGTTACCCTAGGGATAACAGCGCAATCCTCTTTTAGAGCCCATATCGACAAGAGGGTTTACGACCTCGATGTTGGATCAGGACATCCTAATGGTGCAGCCGCTATTAAGGGTTCGTTTGTTCAACGATTAAAGTCCTACGTGATCTGAGTTCAGACCGGAGTAATCCAGGTCAGTTTCTATCTATGATGTGCTTTTCTCTAGTACGAAAGGACCGAGAAAAGGAGGCCTATACCCTAGGTACGCCTCCCCCTTACCTAATGAAACTAAATAAAGCAGGCAAAAGGACATATCCTTATGCCGAAGATTACGGCATGTTAGAGTGGCAGAGCCCGGTAATTGCAAAAGGTCTAAGCTCTTTAAACAGGGGTTCAAATCCCCTCTTTAACTATGATTTCTGCCGTCATTACTCAAATTGTTAATCCCTTAGCGTTTATCGTTCCAGTCCTCCTGGCAGTTGCCTTCCTAACTCTACTAGAACGAAAAGTTCTAGGGTATATACAACTTCGTAAAGGTCCTAATGTTGTAGGCCCTTACGGACTTTTACAACCTATTGCGGATGGATTAAAACTATTTATTAAGGAGCCCATTCGGCCCTCTACAGCCTCCCCCCTCCTATTCCTGATTACCCCTATCTTAGCTTTAACCCTGGCCCTCGCCCTATGAGCTCCTATACCTATGCCCTACCCAGTTGTTGACCTTAATTTGGGAATCCTATTTGTCCTTGCTATCTCCAGCCTAGCAGTCTACTCTATCCTAGGCTCTGGATGAGCATCTAATTCTAAATATGCCCTGATTGGAGCTCTACGGGCTGTGGCACAGACAATTTCCTATGAAGTGAGCCTAGGACTTATTCTATTAAATATCATTATCTTTGCAGGGGGATTTACGCTACAGACTTTTAACGTTGCCCAAGAAAGTGTATGGCTTATTATTCCGGCTTGACCGCTAGCAGCCATATGGTATATCTCAACCCTTGCCGAAACTAACCGTGCCCCGTTTGACTTAACAGAAGGGGAATCTGAACTAGTATCTGGCTTTAATGTGGAATATGCTGGTGGACCATTTGCTCTTTTTTTCTTGGCAGAATACGCAAATATTCTTCTTATGAATACCCTATCTGCTACACTTTTCCTAGGGGCATTACATATTCCATCTTTTCCAGAAATAACTGCTGCTAACCTCATAACAAAAGCAGCCCTACTATCAGTTTTATTCCTTTGGGTGCGAGCCTCCTACCCCCGATTCCGCTATGACCAACTTATACATTTGATCTGGAAGAATTTCCTTCCCTTAACTCTTGCATTAGTAATCTGGCACCTCTCACTTCCGATCGCTTTCGCTGGACTTCCCCCCCAGCTTTAAAACGGAGTCGAGCCTGAATTAAAGGACCACTTTGATAGAGAGAATTATGGGGGTTAAAGTCCCCCCGACTCCTTATAAAGAAGGGATTTGAACCCTACCTAAAGAGATCAAAACTCTTCGTGCTTCCACTACACCACTTCCTAGTAGAGTCAGCTAATTAAGCTTTTGGGCCCATACCCCAAACATGTTGGTTAAAATCCTTCCTCTACTAATGAACCCCTTCATTATAGCCACCCTTCTCTTTGGTTTAGGATTAGGCACTACAATTACTTTTGCAAGTTCTCACTGGCTTCTAGCCTGGATAGGACTAGAAATAAATACCCTAGCTATTATTCCTCTAATAGCTCAACACCACCACCCGCGAGCGGTGGAAGCCACCACTAAATATTTCTTAACTCAAGCCACCGGGGCCGCAATAATTCTCTTTGCTAGCACAACCAATGCATGGATTACTGGTCAATGAGATATTCAACAAATAACTCACCCAATTCCCCTAACCCTGGTAATTATTGCCCTAGCCCTCAAGATCGGACTAGCACCCCTTCACTCTTGACTACCTGAAGTTCTTCAAGGCTTAGATTTAACAACTGGACTAATTATATCCACATGACAAAAACTCGCACCTTTTGCTCTTCTTCTTCATCTTCACCCAGCAGACTCTTCGCTGCTAGTTTTTCTTGGATTAACTTCGACCCTTGTTGGAGGCTGAGGGGGGCTTAACCAAACTCAACTACGAAAGATTCTGGCCTACTCCTCTATTGCTCACCTAGGGTGAATAATCCTTGTAATAAAATTTTCCCCATCCTTAACCCTTCTTGCCCTGGTTACTTATTTTGTTATGACTTTTCCGGCTTTCCTAGTATTTAAACTAAATAACTCAACCAACGTTAATTCCCTATCCACTTCTTGAGCTAAAACACCTGCTTTAACCTCCCTTACCCCGTTTATTCTTCTATCTTTAGGAGGGCTCCCCCCATTACTTGGGTTTATACCTAAATGAATAATTCTTCAAGAACTATCCAAACAAGACCTTGCACCAGTTGCTACGCTGGCTGCATTTTCAGCTCTTTTAAGTCTTTATTTCTATTTACGACTTTCATATGCCATAGCCCTTACTATATCCCCTAACAACACAACCGGAACATCACCCTGACGTTTTGTTTCGACCCAGTCTACCTTACCAGTAGCAATCTCTACTAGCGCAACCCTTCTCCTACTTCCACTGACCCCAGGAGCAACAGCACTAATATCTATTTAGGGACTTAGGCTAATAAGACCAAGGGCCTTCAAAGCCCTAAGCGGGAGTTAAAATCTCCCAGACCCTGTTAAGACTTGCGGGATATTACCCCACATCTCCTGCATGCAAAGCAGACACTTTAACTAAGCTAAAGCCTTTCTAGCTGGGAGGGCCTCGATCCCTCAAATTCTTAGTTAACAGCTAAGCGCTCAAACCAGAGAGCATCCAACTACTTCCCCTCGCCTTGTCGAGCCTAAAAAGGCGAGGGAAAGCCCTAGCAGGGGTTAGTCTGCCTCTTAAGATTTGCAATCAAATGTGGTAACACCTTAGGGCTTGATAAGAAGGGGACTTGAACCCCTGTTTACGGAGCTACAATCCGCCACTTAAAACTCAGCCATCTTACCTGTGGCCATCACACGATGATTTTTCTCAACTAATCACAAAGACATTGGCACCCTCTATCTCGTATTTGGTGCATGAGCCGGAATGGTCGGAACAGCCCTAAGCTTACTTATCCGAGCTGAATTAAGCCAACCTGGAGCCCTTCTAGGTGACGACCAGATTTATAACGTAATTGTTACAGCCCACGCTTTTGTAATAATTTTCTTTATGGTTATACCCATCATAATTGGAGGATTTGGAAACTGATTAATTCCACTAATAATTGGGGCGCCTGATATGGCATTCCCTCGAATGAACAACATAAGCTTCTGACTTCTGCCACCCTCTTTCCTTCTTCTTTTAGCTTCTTCAGGAGTTGAAGCTGGGGCCGGAACAGGATGAACAGTCTACCCTCCCCTCTCAGGTAACCTAGCCCATGCCGGGGCCTCCGTTGATTTAACAATCTTTTCACTTCATTTAGCAGGTATTTCTTCTATTCTTGGGGCAATTAATTTTATTACCACAATTATTAACATGAAACCCCCAGCAATCTCACAATATCAAACACCTCTTTTCGTTTGATCTGTCCTAATCACTGCGGTCCTCCTCTTACTCTCTTTACCCGTTCTTGCAGCAGGTATTACCATGCTTTTAACAGATCGAAATCTTAATACCACCTTCTTCGACCCAGCTGGAGGAGGAGACCCCATTCTTTATCAACACTTATTTTGATTCTTTGGACACCCAGAAGTATACATTCTTATTCTTCCCGGATTTGGTATAATTTCTCACATTGTCGCCTACTACTCTGGTAAAAAAGAACCTTTCGGTTATATGGGTATAGTCTGGGCAATAATGGCCATTGGCCTTCTTGGATTTATCGTTTGAGCACATCACATGTTTACAGTAGGTATAGATGTGGACACACGAGCCTACTTTACCTCAGCCACCATAATTATTGCCATTCCTACTGGGGTAAAGGTATTTAGCTGATTAGCCACACTTCATGGAGGTTCAATTAAGTGGGAAACCCCTCTTCTATGGGCACTTGGATTTATTTTCCTATTTACTGTGGGAGGACTTACAGGTATTATTTTAGCTAATTCTTCCTTAGATATTGTCCTCCATGATACTTATTATGTTGTTGCCCACTTTCATTACGTACTTTCCATGGGAGCAGTATTTGCTATTGTTGCAGGATTTGTGCACTGGTTCCCACTTTTCTCGGGCTATACTTTACACAGTACTTGAACTAAAATCCACTTTGGAGTAATGTTTGCAGGAGTAAACTTAACTTTCTTCCCACAACACTTCTTAGGCTTAGCTGGAATACCCCGTCGATACTCAGACTACCCGGATGCCTATACCCTTTGAAATACAGTATCCTCAATTGGTTCCCTCGTCTCACTTGTTGCCGTAATTATATTTTTATTCATTATTTGAGAAGCATTTGCTGCTAAACGTGAAGTTCTAGCAGTAGAACTTACAACAACTAATGTGGAGTGACTCCACGGGTGCCCTCCTCCCTACCACACTTTTGAGGAGCCTGCATTTGTTCAAGTTCAATCAAACTAACGAGAAAGGGAGGAGTTGAACCCCCGTGTGTTGGTTTCAAGCCAACCACATAACCGCTCTGTCACTTTCTTATAAGACACTAGTAAAGTGAGTATTACATCGCCTTGTCAAGGCGAAATCGTGGGTTAAAACCCCGCGTGTCTTGCCCAATGGCCAACCCATCGCAATTAGGATTTCAGGACGCAGCTTCACCTGTTATAGAAGAACTTCTCCATTTTCATGACCACGCTTTAATAATTGTATTTTTAATTAGCACCCTAGTCCTTTATATCATTGTGGCTATAGTTTCAACTAAGTTAACTGATAAGTACATTTTAGACTCTCAAGAAATTGAAATCATTTGAACCATCCTGCCAGCAATCATTTTGATCCTTATTGCTCTCCCATCACTTCGGATCCTTTACCTTATAGATGAAGTCAACAACCCCCTGCTTACAATTAAAGCTGTGGGCCATCAATGATACTGAAGCTACGAGTACACCGACTACGAAGACCTTGGTTTTGATGCATACATAATTCCCACTCAAGATCTAACACCCGGTCAATTTCGACTTATAGAAGCAGACCACCGCATGGTCATCCCCGCAGAATCCCCCATTCGTGTTTTAGTTTCCGCCGACGATGTTCTTCACTCGTGAGCAGTTCCATCCCTTGGCATTAAAATAGATGCTGTACCAGGACGATTAAACCAAACAGCCTTCATTGCATCCCGCCCTGGAATCTTTTATGGTCAGTGTTCTGAGATCTGCGGAGCAAATCACAGCTTTATACCTATTGTGGTTGAAGCAGTTCCTATAACACATTTCGAAAACTGATCATCCCGCATGCTCGAAGACGCCTCACTAAGAAGCTAAACAGGGCCTAGCGTTAGCCTTTTAAGCTAAAGACTGGTGACTCCCAACCACCCTTAATGATATGCCCCAACTAGACCCATCACCTTGGTTTGCCATACTTGTCTTCTCTTGATTAGTTTTTCTAATTATTATTCCTCCTAAAGTATTAGCCCACGTTTTCTCAAACGAGCCTGCCCTAAAAGACGCAAAGAAAACTTCTACAAACCCCTGAACCTGACCATGACCTTAAGCTTCTTTGATCAATTTATAAGCCCTGTTTTTATAGGAATCCCCCTAGCAGCTATTGCCATTGCCCTGCCCTGAATCCTTTTCCCTACCCCTTCTCTTCGCTGAACTAGCAATCGTTTCCTTAGCCTCCAAAACTGGTTCATCAACCGCTTTACCCAACAACTCCTTCTCCCAATTAATCTTGGGGGCCATAAATGGGCAGCTTTATTAACCTCCCTAATAATTTTCTTAATTACACTGAACATACTTGGCTTACTGCCATATACATTTACCCCAACCACACAACTATCTATTAATTTAGGACTAGCCACACCCCTTTGACTAGCCACCGTAATCATTGGAATGCGTAATCAACCCACCCACGCCTTAGGCCATCTTTTACCAGAGGGAACCCCGGGCCCCCTTATCCCAGTATTAATTATTATTGAAACAATTAGCTTGTTTATTCGACCCCTAGCCCTAGGAGTTCGTCTAACAGCCAACTTAACTGCTGGCCATCTTCTTATTCAACTTATTGCCACTGCAAGCTTTGTTCTCATGTCCTTAATACCAGCTGTTGCCCTAACTATTACCGTAGTTCTATTCTTATTAACTCTTCTAGAAATTGCTGTAGCAATAATTCAAGCTTATGTATTTGTCCTTCTTCTAACCCTTTATTTACAAGAAAATGTCTAATGACCCATCAAGCACACCCATACCATATAGTCGACCCAAGTCCTTGACCCCTCACAGGCGCAATTGCCGCTTTATTAATAACATCTGGCTTAGCAACCTGATTTCACTTTCACTCCACAACATTAATGAGCCTGGGAACAGCCCTACTTCTATTAACTATATACCAGTGATGACGAGATATCGTTCGAGAAGGCACCTTTCAGGGCCACCACACACCCCCAGTCCAAAAAGGACTTCGCTATGGTATAGTTTTATTTATTACTTCAGAAGTTTTCTTTTTCCTTGGCTTTTTCTGAGCCTTTTACCACGCCAGCCTAGCGCCCACCCCTGAACTAGGAGGCTGCTGACCCCCCACTGGTATTACCACGTTAGATCCCTTTGAAGTTCCCCTACTAAATACTGCCGTACTTCTAGCATCTGGGGTAACTGTCACTTGAGCCCATCATAGCATCATAGAAGGAGAACGAAAACAGGCCATTCAATCGCTAGCCCTAACAATTCTTCTTGGATTCTACTTCACCTTCCTTCAAGGACTAGAATATTATGAAGCCCCCTTTACAATTGCAGACGGCATTTATGGCTCTTCTTTCTTTGTAGCCACAGGTTTCCACGGACTACATGTAATCATTGGCTCTTCATTTCTAGCCGTATGCTTAATACGCCAAATTCGACACCACTTTACCGCTGAACACCACTTTGGATTTGAAGCAGCAGCCTGATACTGACATTTCGTAGACGTTGTATGACTTTTCCTTTACATCTCTATTTACTGATGAGGATCATAATCTTTCTAGTAGAAGTAAATATAAATGACTTCCAATCATTTGATCTTGGTTAGAGTCCAAGGAAAGATAATGAACTTAGTAACAACCGTGGTTATAATTACAGCCTCTCTGTCAATTATCTTAGCTCTAGTGTCATTCTGACTACCCCAAATAACACCAGACCATGAAAAGCTATCACCCTACGAATGTGGATTCGACCCTCTAGGATCTGCTCGCTTACCATTCTCGCTTCGATTTTTTCTAGTAGCAATCCTCTTTCTTCTATTTGACCTAGAAATTGCATTACTCCTCCCCCTACCCTGAGGGGATCAACTAATCTCCCCACTATTTACCTTCCTGTGGGCAACTGTAGTACTCACCCTTCTAACCCTAGGTTTAATTTATGAGTGGACCCAAGGAGGCCTAGAATGAGCAGAATAGGTTGTTAGTTTAAGTAAAACTTTTGATTTCGGCTCAAACGCTTGTGGTTAAAGTCCATAACTTCCTAATGACACCAGTTCACTTCGCTTTTTCTTCGGCCTTTATGCTAGGCCTTACTGGCCTAGCTTTCCACCGTACTCATCTGCTCTCTGCCCTTTTATGCCTCGAAGGAATAATACTATCTTTATTTATTGCTTTATCTCTCTGAGCCTTGCAGCTAGACTCAAGCAATTTCTCAGGAGCCCCAATGCTCCTACTGGCTTTCTCAGCCTGTGAAGCAAGTGCAGGGCTGGCACTTCTAGTTGCCGCTGCGCGCACACATGGCTCAGATCACCTACAAACCCTTAACCTCCTTCAATGTTAAAAATCTTAATCCCGACATTAATAATTATCCCAACAACCTGACTGGTTAAACCTAATTGACTTTGGCCGTCTACACTGGCTCACAGCCTTACCATTGCTTCTTTTAGTCTGATATGATTTATTAACATGAACGAGACCGGTTGAACAAGCCTTAGCTTTTACATAGCCACAGACTCTTTGTCAACTCCTCTGCTTGTTCTAACATGCTGACTTCTTCCACTAATGGTTATTGCAAGCCAAAATCATACAACGGGGGAACCATTAAACCGTCAACGAGTATATATTTCCCTATTAACATCTCTACAGCTTTTTCTAATTTTAGCTTTTGGAGCTACAGAAATCATTATGTTTTACGTTATATTTGAAGCGACACTAATCCCCACCCTTGTTATCATTACTCGGTGGGGAAATCAAACAGAACGGCTGAACGCAGGTACCTATTTCCTTTTTTATACCCTAGCTGGTTCCTTACCCCTTCTAGTTGCCCTTCTTATTTTACAAAACAGTGCAGGTACACTTTCTCTCTTAGTTATTCAATATTCTGACCCCTTCCACCTCACTACCTTTGCAGACAAACTATGATGAGCTAGCTGCCTTTTAGCATTTCTTGTAAAAATACCTTTGTACGGAGTCCATTTATGGCTTCCTAAAGCTCACGTAGAAGCCCCAGTCGCTGGATCCATAATTCTAGCTGCCGTTCTCCTGAAACTAGGAGGATATGGTATGATACGTATAATACTTATGCTAGACCCACTAACAAAAGAAATAGGATATCCATTTATTATCTTCGCCCTCTGAGGAGTTGTTATAACCGGATCCATTTGCTTGCGACAAACAGACTTAAAATCATTAATTGCTTACTCCTCAGTAAGCCACATGGGACTTGTTGTAGCAGCAATTCTCATCCAAACCCCCTGAAGTTTCTCAGGGGCCCTTATTTTAATAATCGCACACGGCCTTGCATCTTCAGCTCTGTTTTGTTTAGCTAATACTAATTATGAGCGAACCCACAGCCGAACTTTACTCCTTGGTCGAGGGTTTCAGATAGCACTACCCCTAATAACCACGTGGTGATTTATCGCAAGCTTAGCTAATCTAGGCCTTCCCCCTCTACCTAATCTTATAGGAGAACTAATAATTATTACCTCCTTATTTGGGTGATCTTGATGAACCCTAGCACTAACTGGAGCTGGAACATTAATTACTGTTAGCTATTCACTTTATATATTTATTATGACCCAACGGGGGCCCCTTCCAGTTCACATAATTGCACTAGAACCATCTCACACCCGAGAACACTTGATTATGGCCCTCCACCTCATACCACTTATTCTCCTTGTACTTAAGCCTGAACTAGTGTGAGGTTGAGCCACATGTAAATGTAGTTTAAGCAAAATATTAGATTGTGATTCTAAAGATAGAAGCTAAAACCTTCTCATTCACCCTTAAAATTTCACCCAAAACGTTTAGTGAGTGTAGTACAACACTAGATTTCATCTAAAAATAGGAGCTAAATCTCCTCACTCCCAGAGAGAGGCTTGCTAGCAACGGATACTGCTAATCTCCGTAACTTTGGTTGGAACCCAATGCTCACTCAGCCCACCCACTTCTGTAGGATAACAGCTTATCCATTGGACTTAGGATCCAAAGACTCTTGGTGCAAATCCAAGTGGAAGTAAAAATGTGACAAGCTTCCCCTATAATTTTCTCCCCAATGGTTATTATTTTTATAATCTTATCCCTTGCCCTCTTAATATCATTTGTTCCTGGAAATCCACCACTAAACCAGACTGTACAAAATGTTACCTCTGCAGTCAAAATCTCATTTTTTCTGAGCCTTCTACCTCTATTTTTATTCTTAAACGAGGGTACAGAGACAATTGTCTCGTCCTGGACTTGAATAAACACAACTTGCTTTGAAATCAACCTAAGCTTTAAATTTGATCAATACTCAACCATCTTTACAACTGTTGCCCTATATGTGACCTGGTCTATCCTGGAATTTGCCTCATGATATATGCACGCAGACCCCAATATTGACCGATTCTTTAAGTATCTCTTAATTTTCCTTATAGCCATACTTGTTCTTGTAACCGCAAACAATATGTTTCAATTATTCATTGGATGGGAAGGAGTAGGAATTATATCTTTTCTTCTTATTGGATGGTGAAGTGCCCGGGCGGATGCTAATACTGCTGCCCTTCAAGCAGTTGTATATAACCGCGTGGGAGACATTGGACTCATCTTTGCAATGGCCTGAATAGCCACAAATCTAAACTCATGAGAAATTCAACAAATCTTTTATGCTTCCAAAAACTTTGACCTCACCTTTCCCCTCCTAGGCCTGATTGTTGCCGCTGCTGGTAAGTCCGCTCAGTTCGGACTTCACCCGTGGTTGCCATCAGCTATGGAGGGTCCCACGCCAGTGTCTGCCCTACTTCATTCTAGCACCATGGTGGTTGCCGGAATTTTTCTACTTGTCCGATTAAGCCCCCTCCTTGAAGGCAACCAAAATGCCTTAACCATTTGCCTGTGTTTAGGGGCCCTCACCACCCTTTTTACAGCTACATGTGCACTTACCCAAAATGATATTAAAAAAATTGTTGCTTTCTCTACATCTAGCCAATTAGGCCTGATAATAGTAGCCATTGGACTAAATCAACCCCACCTAGCCTTTCTTCATATCTGTACTCACGCTTTCTTCAAAGCAATACTTTTCCTATGCTCTGGCTCAGTGATCCACAGCTTAAACGATGAACAAGATATCCGCAAGATAGGAGGGATGCACTTCCTAACCCCATTTACCTCTTCTTGCTTAACTATTGGAAGCCTCGCTTTAACTGGAACCCCATTTCTTGCCGGATTTTTTTCAAAAGATGCAATTCTGGAAGCCCTAAACACCTCACACTTAAACGCCTGAGCCCTAATCCTGACCCTTATTGCCACTTCTTTCACGGCTATTTACAGCCTGCGAGTAGTCTTTTTTGTTCTCATGGGCTACCCACGGTTTAACTCACTTTCACCTATTAATGAAAACGACCCTGCGGTAATCAAACCTATCAAACGACTCGCATGAGGAAGCATCATTGCAGGCCTACTAATTACCTCAACTATTGTCCCTATAAAAACACCTATCATTTCAATACCACCCTTACTTAAAATTGCTGCCCTAGTTGTATCCATCTTAGGCTTAATTATTGCTATTGAATTAGCCTTGATAACAAGCAAACAATACCAAACCACCCCTCGCCTGTCCCCTCACCACTTTTCCAATATGCTGGGATTCTTCCCAGCAATCATACACCGCCTAACCCCAAAACTAGGACTTATATTAGGACAAACTGCAGCAAGCCAAATGCTTGACCAGACCTGAATCGAAAAAGTAGGACCTAAAGCTATTATTTATAATATAACCCCCCTCGTAACAACTACAAGTAACACCCAACGAGGTTTAATCAAAACTTATTTATCGCTTTTTTTAGTTACTATTGCCCTGGCAATACTACTCATTTCTTTTTAAACTGCCCGGACTGAGCCACGGCTGAGTCCTCGTGTTAACTCTAACACAACAAAGAGAGTAAGTAGGAGGGCTCATGCACTCAATACTAACATCCCACCCCCTAGGGAGTATATTAATGATACTCCCCCTATATCTCCACGTAACACACTAAAACCCCCTAACTCATCAGCGGGCACTCATGATCATTCGTACCACCCGCCCGCGTATATGTTTGATAGTGCTACGACACCGGCCACGTAAAGCATTATGTAGAACCCTACTTGACGACTACCTAGCCCCTCCGGGAATGGCTCAGCTGCTAAAGCAGCCGAATATGCAAAAACAACCAACATTCCACCCAAATAAATTAGAAATAAAACTAAAGATAAAAAGGAACCCCCATGACTAGCTAAAACTCCACAACCCATGCCTGATACTAATACCAACCCCAAAGCAGCAAAGTAAGGAGAAGGATTTGAGGAAACAGCTACTAGTCCTAAAACTAACCCTAAAAGAAATAAAGATATAACATAAGTCATAATTCCAACCAGGATTTTAACCAAGACTAGTGGCTTGAAAAACCACCGTTGTATCTTCAACTACAGGAACAATAATGGCAAGCCTACGAAAAACCCACCCCCTATTAAAAATTGCAAATAATGCACTTGTTGACCTTCCAGCCCCTTCAAATATTTCTGTCTGATGAAATTTTGGATCCCTCCTAGGACTTTGCTTAATCGTACAAATCCTTACTGGACTCTTCCTTGCGATACATTACACCTCAGACATCGCAACAGCCTTCTCATCGGTTGGCCACATCTGCCGAGATGTTAACTACGGCTGATTAATTCGTAATTTACATGCCAACGGAGCATCATTCTTTTTCATTTGTATCTACATGCACATTGGACGAGGTCTTTATTACGGGTCCTACTTATACAAAGAAACCTGAAACATCGGAGTAGTTCTTCTCCTACTAGTAATAATAACAGCTTTTGTGGGCTATGTCCTCCCCTGAGGACAAATATCCTTCTGAGGTGCTACTGTTATTACCAATCTCTTATCAGCTGTACCTTACGTAGGAAACTCCCTTGTTCAATGAATCTGAGGGGGATTCTCTGTAGACAACGCCACCCTGACCCGGTTTTTTGCCTTCCACTTTTTGTTCCCTTTCGTCATTGCCGGAGCTACGCTAGTTCATCTTTTGTTCCTCCACCAAACTGGATCTAATAACCCACTAGGCTTAAACTCGGACGCGGACAAAATCTCGTTTCACCCTTATTTTTCTTATAAGGACTTACTAGGGTTTGCAGCACTAGTTATTGCTCTTACATCTATTGCTTTATTTGCACCAAATCTCCTTGGGGATCCTGATAACTTCACCCCAGCTAATCCCCTAGTAACCCCTCCCCACATCAAACCTGAATGATATTTCTTGTTTGCATACGCCATTTTACGATCTATTCCAAATAAACTGGGAGGGGTTCTTGCTCTTCTTTCTTCTATCTTAGTTCTTATACTTGTTCCATTCCTTCATACATCAAAACAAAAAGGTCTTACATTCCGCCCAATTACCCAATTCCTGTTTTGGACTCTAATTGCAGACCTTGCCATCCTGACATGAATTGGAGGGATGCCAGTTGAGCACCCCTACATCATCATTGGACAAGTCGCATCCGTTCTTTACTTCTCACTGTTTCTAGTAATTTACCCAGGGGCAGCAGTAATGGAGAACAAAATGCTTGAATGAACATGCGAAAGTAGCTCAGAATCAGAGCACCGGTCTTGTAAACCGGACGCCGGAGGTTAAATTCCTCCCTTCCGCTCAACGTCAAAACGCCGGGTCTAACCCCCGCCGCTCAGAGAAAAGAGATTTTAACTCCTACCCCTGACTCCCAAAGCCAGGATTCTAATCTAAACTATTCTCTGGGCACTATATGTACGAATAGTGCATATATGTATTATCACCATTAATTTATATTAACCAATTCATGGGTATTCAAGGACATTATATGTTTAATCAACACTAATAGAATTAACACCCTCATATATCATCATTAAACTAAGAATTACATAAAGCAATATAAAAATAATAACTTAACAGATAATTCAAGTGTAAGCGAAACTTAAGACCTAACTAAATAATTCATAAGTTAAGTTATACGTTTACTCCAAATCCCGTCAAACTCAGATTCTGGATGTAGTAAGAGCCTACCATCAGTTGATTTCTTAATGCCAACGGTTATTGAAGGTGAGGGACAAGTATTCGTGGGGGTTTCACACAGTGAATTATTCCTGGCATTTGGTTCCTACTTCAGGGCCATGACTTGATATTATTCCCTCCACTTTTATCGACGCTTACATAAGTTAATGTTGATAATACTACTCCGAGAACCGACCATGCCGGGCGTTCACTCTAATGGGCTACGGGTTTTCTTTTTTTCTTTTTCCTTTCACTTGGCATTTCAGAGTGCACACGGGTCTAGCTGATAAGGTTGATCATTTATCGCGTCAAGCAGGTAATAAGGTGAGAGTTTTAAAGATATCACTCTATAACCACATTAGGTATCTCAAGAGCATAAAGAGAGATTTATCAATAGGAAGATACCTATGAGTACCCGGGGTTTTTTACCGTCAAACCCCCCTACCCCCCTAAACTCCTAAGATGTCTATCACTCCTGCAAACCCCCCGGAAACAGGAAAACCCCTAGTAGCTTGTTTTTCGTCCAAATTGTGTTTATATACACTATTGCAATAATGCACAT